TGTTTCGACTTGTGATCAATCCATAAATACCGATAGAAAATAAATAGGCACTCAAAATAAGTACATGTTCGGTCATCATTGACCAACCCCTCATCAATTTTGATTCATTTCAATATGAACAAAAATTTCACCGATTTGATTAGAATATAAATTAAGTACGAAACAAAGTAAGGTATTAGTAATGGATCGAACTAAACCCCTTTCAATTTCATATATGAACAATAGAATATGAAAATGGAACTGAAGGAAAATGGATGTGATAACGTAGAACAAAACAAGACTTTATTTATTTTATTTTGGATCTAAGTATTTATTACTTAATTACTTTACTGCCGGGCCATAGCAATTGCACCTATCAAAGCAACTAAAAGAATTATAGAAATGAGTTCAAATGGAAGGTAAAAATCTGTTGATAAATGAATCCCAATTTGTTGAACGTTACTTGTTAGGTCCTGCTCTATAATCTGATTTGATCTTGTAGTCCAAACAATCCCGTACCACGACGTATCCGAGATAGTAGTAATTAGTGAAAAAAGAATACTTGTACAAACCAGTGAAGTGACCCCATCCCCAACGGTCCAAAGATAGAAATCGTTGTAATATTCTGAACCATTCATGAACATCACAGCAAATAGGATTAAAACATTTACAGCTCCTACGTAAATAAGGAGCTGTGCAGCAGCTACAAAATAGGAGTTAGATGGAATATGGAATAAGGATATACAAACAAGAACCAGTCCCAATGAAAAAGCAGAATAAATTGGGTTGGTAAGTAAGACCACCCCCAGACCTCCTAATATAAGACCTGATCCCAGAAATACTAAAAGAATATCATGTATTGGTCCAGGTAAATCCATTATGTGTAAAAAAAGAGATAAATAAATCGAAATATTTCATAAACTTACTAACCGACCCAAGAAAAAAGAGGTTACCTTATTTTTTTCTTGTATATGATACGTTCCTAATTGAATCCTAAAGGGGTGTAGATTTATATAGATACAGTTATTGGATCAATCCCGCTACTGTATCTGAAAGAGTAGTTCGAAATTTTATATTTTGAAATCATCACAGATCTATGAATCCATTCTAAATCAAAATCAAGCCTTGATTCTCACCAATCAATAGTTATTTACTGACCTAGCAAAATGAAAGAAGCCTCACTCCTTTACTTTAAATCAAAACGGAATCTTAGTAATTGGTAATCGTTTTTGAATCAAGAGGTTTACCCCTGATTATTTTGATTGGAGTCGAATTCGTAATTGTTCGAATTGTGTAATCTCCAATTACTGACATTGGTAACCGGCCCAAAGCAATTTGATTATAATTCAATTCGTGACGATCATAAGTAGAAAGTTCATATTCTTCAGTCATTGATAAACAGTTTGTTGGACAATACTCGACACAATTACCACAAAATATACAGATTCCAAAATCAATACTATAATTAAGCAATCGTTTCTTTCTAATATCCGTTTCCAATCTCCAATGAACAACGGGTAGATCTATGGGGCATACCCGAACACATACTTCACAAGCAATGCATTTATCAAATTCAAAATGGATTCGACCACGAAAACGCTCCGATGTGATCGACTTTTCATAAGGATATTGAATAGTCACAGGTAAACGATTCACGTGAGATAAGGTAATCATGAAACTTTGACCAATATACCTTGCAGCTCGTATTGTCTGTTGACCATAATTCATGAACCCAGTCACCATAGGGAACATATCGTGGATATCCATGAATAGTTTGATGTTTCTTTCTCTTGCTCTAGATAGGTTATGAATCTAGAATATCATATTTTGTTATAGCGAAACGAGTTGGGAAGAAGTTGTTAATAATAGATTACCTAGAGAAATAGGTAAAAGAAATTTCCACCCAAGGTTTAATAGCTGGTCCATTCTCATCCTAGGTAAAGTCCATCTTGTTGTGATAGGAATGAACAGGAACAAATAAGCTTTAGCTAATGTAATAAGGATACCAATTGTCATTCCAAAGACTCCACCTGTTTTATTTATTCCAAAAGGTTCAGAAATGAATATGTACGGAATAGAGAAATTCCACCCGCCCAAGTAAAGAACTGTTACAAATAATGAAGAAACTAGTAGATTTAGGTAAGAAGCAACGTAAAATAAACCAGATTTAATACCTGAATATTCGGTTTGATAACCTGCTACTAATTCCTCCTCTGCTTCTGGTAAATCAAAAGGTAATCTTTCACATTCCGCTAGGGAAGAAATTAGAAAAACTATAAACCCTATAGGTTGACGCCACAGATTCCACCCCCAAAACCCATATTTTGACTGTGCCTCAACTATATCAACTGTACTTGAACTGTTAGATAATCATAGTCGATGATAACATCACTATTCCCATCGCTATTCCAGAACCGCACATGAGACCTCAGCTTCATACGGCTCCTCGATGGCCACAAATAAATCTAAGGACTGGTTCATTATTACCTCGGCATGTTTGTAGTGTAGATTAGAGTAAAGATGTATCGAAGAGTCCCGAATTAGACCAATGGAATTCCGTCCGCCATAATAAAAAAAAAAGCGCTTCCGAATTGATCTCATCCTTTATTTTCTAATTAGACTTAGAATTCTTTATAGTTCAGTAATAACTTAATCCTTCAATAAAATACTCGTTGTTTCAATAGATATTTCGACCCATACTTTTCGTACGAAAAATAATTAGACACTAATTCATGAGTTATAGTTGATAAATCATTATAAGAATTCTATCCGTATGAATATGGATAGGATTGAGGAAAGAAAGAATAAACAAAGATCTCTTATTATTCAGTTTTCCTATTGCATTCCATTTCTTTCGTTCCTGTTCTTCTTTCTCACTCAGAAGGGGGTTTCTAAAAAATCAAATCAAAGGATTACTTCGTTCTCGACAGTCATTTATTTAATCAGTGGATAGAAGCATACTCTGGATCGGAATCGTGAGGAAGTACTGCTTGATCATTTCTACGAACTTAAAGCCCTCATTATGATTCCTTTTATGTTATGCAGAAATATCCCTTTGGATACCTTACATTATCTTCATCACTAATCCTTTGTGTACCTTTGTGTTCCTAACCGTCCACTCATTTTTGATTGATCCCCGGTATGGTAATACATACAACATACACAACATACAACAACATACTATACAATAGTAGAAACTCCATACAGTTGATCTTTTGCACCCGCTTCAAGTCATGATGACTAATCAACCAATCTTGGGGTAAACAGTTTCGACCGCTTATGTTTACTTCCACTTTACTCTCGTACATAGGGAATGAGAATCAATCTTCTTACTGCAAATTCATAAGCTGTTTTGTTTCACTCATATAACTATCTGGTTTAACTCATCGACCCGAATGATGAATAAAAAGAGAAAGGTATCTATTCAACACATCCAACCCCTTTCCTGGAAATAAAGGAAAGGGGTAAAGGTTCATGTTCCAACGAATCACACGTAGAGATATTGATAACACACACGGAGTTAATGGTATTTCATAACTAATAGATTGAGCAGCAGCTCGTAGACCACCTGAAAAGGAATATTTATTATTCGATCCATATCCTGACATAAGAAGTCCAATAGGAGCAATACTGGAAATAGCGATCCATAAAAAAACGCCTATACTGAGATCGGCTAGAACAAGGCGATAGCCAAAAGGAATTACTAAATAGCTTAGTAGAATTGATATGACCGCTATAGATGGCCCCATACTGAATAAACGAACATCTCCTCTAGATGGGAGAAGATCCTCTTTCAAAAGTAGTTTGGTCCCATCTGCTAGAGCTTGAAGAATTCCCAAGGGGCCGGCATATTCAGGCCCGATACGTTGTTGTATCCCTGCAGATATTTCTCTTTCTAACCACACAATCACGAGTACGCCTATTGTGATTCCCGATACAGGAGTAAAAATAGGGACAAGCAGCCATAAGAGGTCATAGACCTCTTTTAAGGATTCCGATCTGGAAAAAGAATTGATAGCTTGTACTTCTGTCGTATCAATTATCATTTCAACGATCAACTTCTCCCATAATGATATCTATACTACCTAGTATCGTCATGATATCCGCCAATTTCATTCTTTTAACTAGCTGAGGAAGAATTTGCAAATTGATGAAACCAGGTGGACGAATTTTCCATCTCCAGGGAAAAACACTATTATCCCCTATCAGAAAAATTCCCAATTCTCCCTTTGGGGCTTCGACTCTCACATAAAGTTCTTGTTTCGACAATTCAAAAGTGGGAGAAGGCTTTTTACTAATGAATCGATATTCAAAACCATTCCATTCGGAATCACTTGCTCTATCAAAGCGTCGAACTTCTAAGTTCTCATAGGGCCCCCCCGGAATTCCTTCTAGAGCCTGTTGAATAATTTTTATGGATTCCGTCATTTCATTGATTCGTACTAAATAACGAGCTAATGAGTCTCCTTCTTTTTGCCACTGGACTTCCCAATCGAATTCATCGTAACACTCATAATGATCAACTTTACGAAGATCCCATTGGATTCCGGAAGCTCGTAGCATTGGTCCCGATAAACCCCAATTTATTGCTTCCTCCCCACCAATAATGCCCACCCCTTCAACTCGTTCCAAAAAAATGGGATTTTGCGTAATAAGCTTTTGATATTCAACAATTCCTGTTAAAGAATAATCGCAGAAATCCAAACATTTATCTATCCAGCCATGAGGTAGATCAGCAGCGACTCCCCCGATACGGAAATAATTATGCATCATTCGCATACCTGTGGCAGCTTCGAATAGGTCATATAGCAATTCCCTTTCTCTGAAAATATAGAAGAAGGGAGTCTGTGAACCGATATCTGCCATAAAAGGTCCAAGCCATAATAAATGAGAAGCTATACGACTCAGCTCCAGCATAATTACTCTGATATAGCTGGCTCTTTTGGGTACTTGAATATTTCCTAATTGTTCTGGTGCATTTACCGTTATTGCCTCTGTGAACATAGTAGCTAAATAATCCCAACGTGTTACATAAGGAAGATATTGTATAATTGTTCGGTTTTCCGCAATTTTTTCCATCCCTCTGTGTAAATAACCCAATACGGGTTCGCAGTCAATAACATCTTCACCATCTAGAGTAACGATAAGTCGAAGAACACCATGCATTGATGGGTGGTGAGGACCCATATTAACTATCATGAGGTCTTTTCTTGTAGTCGGTACATTCATATGTTTTCTTCTCCGATCCATTATTCTATGAATTGTCGAAAAGGAAATAAATGAGGTTCATCAAAATTCAAGATCTAATAAACCAAAGAATTCAAATAATCTTCAAATTAACGAGTTTTTGGTTCCCGAATATCTAATTGATCGATTAATTTTTTATAACGCACTCTATTTTTCTTTGACAAATAAGCCAGCAGTCGTTGACGTTTTCCCAGAATTTTCCGCAAACCTATCTGAGATAAATAATCTTTTCTGTGCAATTCAAAATGTGAAGTAAGTCTCTGTATCTTATTGGTGAAACTGATTACTTGAAATTCAACAGACCCTTTGTTTTTTTCTTCTTTCGGAATAACTGAGATGAATGAATTTTTGACCATAACCATAAAAATTAAATTTATCTCTTTTTTTTTTTTTCCACAGATATGGATTTTACCAATCAGGAATAATAATAATGCCAGTTATTTTGATCTGATACACCCAACAATCTGGATTTATTCATATATTACTTTATTCTATATTCTATCAAATCAAATCAAAATTAAATTCAAATGAATTGTAAGTACAATTTGTAATTTGATTCGATAGAAGGGCAATTTCTGTACCCACAAAAGAAAATTATTTTGACCTAAGAAGATTCTGCCAAATCATTTCTAGATTCAATCCAAATCCGACACCTGATATATAGGAAATGTACCAACCATCAACTAATTCCGAATCGTGGATACATATGTATCCTTGACATACTGAAACGGCTGCCATTATTGGTATCAAACCAGTAGCGATTCATACAAGCTAAATCCTCTAATCGATAATTGGGCCAAAGAAACAATTTGAATTGAATGAATTTATTTATATCTGTATCAATATGCTTGTCCTCATCCAAAAATTGCCCCCAGTTCCTTACATTGTTGTCATTGAAAAATACCGGATTTCTATCCATAGCATTCCTATTTCCGGAATTGAAACAAATTAGAATTCTCAATTCTCTACGACGCCTAGGGGATAGAATATTTTCAGGAACAAGCAAATCATAATGATTTTCGTCTCTATTCACAAGCATCTTTTTATGTTGTACAATGGATCCATTGAAATAATTCTCATCAACATATCTTTTTTCTCGATATCTTCCATTAGTTTGGCATTTATTATTATGGACCAATGAGATACCTATGGTTTGATACATAATAAATTGTCTATCCCATTTTATAGACAGACGTACTGGTTCGAGAATCAATATTCCCTTTTTTATCAATTCTGGAAGAGTTGGATTCGTCTGAATTAACATTACATCCAGGTGCATTTCTCCTCCTTGAATAGAGGATATAGCAATTTCCTTTGCATTTATTAGTCTAAGCAGGAAACAATATACCTTAACATTATTGAAAATTCTGTTATTCAAAAGATCATCCCATCTCAATTGAAAAAGCAAATATTTTTTCAGGAATAACTCTTGTTTTGCTTTCTTGTTACTCTCGGGTTGTCCTTTCTTTTCACGTTTTTGAATGTCTGATTCCGTGTAATCCTTTTCAAAATCTTTTTGTCGTTTTCGTGCGTCTGAGCCAATATTTCCGTGGCCGAGCTGTTCTTTTTCTTCTTGATTTCGATTCTTTAATTCAAGATATTCTTTTTGATTAGATGATATACGAAGATCCTTTTTTTTATTTTCATTAATGTTTTTGTTTTCACTAATGTTTTCATTTCCATTAAAAATCAAAAGAAGTAATTTGATTGGTATAATCCACGGTTTGATCTTATATGCATCATAAAGTGGCACAAATTCTGAGAAGAACCAAGATTTCGTATTTAATATGGGGCGATATAGCATTTCTTTATTCATTCCCATCAAAAAAAAGTTTTTTTTTTGATTGGGTGGGTTGATTTCTTGATGAATCGTGAGATAGAAAAGATCTTTCTTATCAATCATTTGATAATAATCAGTCTCGGTCTTAGTCATTTTATTAATGTTGGTCCCGGTATCCGTATCGGTCCAGGACTCAATATCGATATTCTTTCTAAGAAATAAATCGAAAATTTTCCACTCCAAATATTTTCTATCCGTACTTTTACCCGTACCAATAATATACTCTTCTCCTAGATAATCACTAATACATATATCCCCCAGTACATAAAATGGTTCAATTTTAGGTGTGTTGTAATTATATGGAATCTCTCGGTCCTCGTTTACTTGTAATGAGGATGGATAAATATATGAGTCTTTCATATCCCCATAATTAATATATTTATATGAAAAAAGATCATATCTGTAGTTTTTTTTTAATTTTGCTTTTTTGATCGTCAATGAATTCACTTCATAATCATTTTTTTTCTCGTAATGAATGAATTGGGCTTTTTCATATGAATTCTTTTTTGAGTCTTTATTTTGAATCGTACGACGCCGATTGACCCTAGTTCGCCATTTTTGCGGTACTAATTTAGACCACCTAGCCTGAGATAAATTGTATTGATAATGACCCCTTAACCAGTTTTTCCACTCATTCATTCCAGAATTCGGAAGTTTTTTATGCCTTGATTTGGAATCTAATATTCTTCGTGTTCCAAAAAAATTCCTGATTCTATCCTTAAGAATAAGATATGCTTCGCGATATTGAAGTAGAGATCTCAAATGATACTTCTTATTAATAGCTTGGATTTGTGATAATTTGTAAAATACAGATGCTTGCGAAAAGGAATATAGGTCACCAGAAATCTTTGATTTATTTTGACTAATATTAGAAAGAGACTTTTTTATAGTCGAAATAAAGTGCATTTTTTTTTGATTTGTTTCATCAATCCCTTCTTTGTGAATGTATTTATCGATAATCTTTTTTGTTGATTCAAGGAAAAGTTGTACGTTGACTCTAGAAACATTAACAGTACATAGAAAGATATGTATGTATATTCTTTCGTTGAAAAATGTCAAAAAATAGTGCCATTTGCGTATGAATATGAATCTGTTACTTCTTCCTTTTGATATTTGCCAAATATGTTTCTGCGATTCCGATCTTTTATCACCACAACTTGTATCGTTAGGACTAATATTTATATCTGGAGTTAGAAATATTTTTCTTTTGTCTTTTTCACCCCTTTCTATTTGATTTCTGATTAGGGTTGTTCTATCGGACAGATCTTTCCTTTTTTTTTCTGTCAGTGAATAATTTGCCCAATCCATGAATCTAATTTGAATGGTCGATGTCGATTCAGGAACAATTTTATTACTGCTTATGATTATGGAATCTTTTCCATTTTCATTCGGTTCATATACTTTCTTCAATACAAATAAGAAAATTGGATTTATGTTTGCAAACTCTTTTATTTTTCTTTTTAAAAATAGAATCGTTTTGATAATCCATCTTGTTTTTTCTTTTGAGACCTTTATAAACTGTTTTGTTTTTTTTTTGAAAACTCTTAGAACTAGAAAACATTTTTTTTTCACTTTTCTCTTTTTTTTTTCGAATTCATTATAAATAGGTTCAAAAAAGGAAGGTTGTTGTCGGGCAGAACCAAAAGGTAGTTCGGTTTCCTTTCCCCAGATTGTTAAAAAACAAAAATTTTCTGTTTTCCCTTTCTTTTGGATTGGATCTCTATGATGGGATCGTAGTTTGGATTTGCGCCAGGGTTTCAGACAGAAAGGAAATAGGATTTTTATCTGAATACCATCTGTTAACCAGTTTTTCGGAAATTCTGTTTCTGATAATTGAACACCATTATAGGTGCATTTAACATGCATTTCTCTATTCCACTCCTTCAAATCCTCGTACCACTCGGGGAATTGAAATAAGAGCATACGACCGAGGTTTTTAGCTATTATCAATGAAGGCAATATGATGTATTTTCTAAGAATCGATTGGGTTACTAACATAGTACCTCTTATTGCTTGAGCAAATATAAAAGTATCCCAAGTTTCTGCTATTGCTATCCTTTCATTCTCGTTTTTTTTATCTTCCATTTTTTTTGCCTCTTCTTTTGCCTCTTCCTCCTCAGAATCCGAAGTTTTGAGTTTCGGTCCTGTATCTATCCAATTTCTAAAAATGAGATTCATTGTTCGGGAGATATCAAAAGAAAAAAAAAAAGTTTTGTCTATTCTGTCCAAAAAAAGCAGGGAATGCGCATTCGCTTGAAACATTTCCCAAGTAACCATTTTACGTCTTTGAGCGCGTATGGATCCTTTTACTATATCCCGACGAAAATCTGATTGTTGCGAGTAACGTACCAAAGCCAACTCTTCTGCTTGATCACTATTAGTACTGGTACTAGTATGAGTATTGGTATTCTGATCCGGATCCGCCTTATCAGTATAAATTACCACACGTTTGGATTTTCTTGAACGAATCCCATGATTTTCTGTTGATTCTTCTGATTCTTCCTCATTTTCCTCCTCCCGCTCTTCAAAAGAATTGATCAATTTGTATGATCGTCGAGGAATCTTTTTACCGATTTCTTCTATTCCAATAGATTTATTTTGAATTGTTTGATTATTTGGATCAGTTGTAATTACATCGAATAGAAATTTCAAACATTTTGTTTTATTTTCTGAATCAAATCTTCTTTGTTCGGATATTAAATTTTTAAAATTCAGACTAAAACCTGTTGTTGATTTCCTAGCTAATTCACTGATAGAGGTCAAGAAAGGACCAATGTCTGTCGATAATGATTCTCCATTAAATGTATCCATTTTATGTTCAAGTTTTTGGTAATCAGTAGGAAGCCTATCATCAATCTTATTTATCCAAACCATTCCTATAGAATCTTCTGTCCCTATAGAATCTTCTGTCGAAGTGATTGAGTCATCCACCAT